GCGGATTTAATTCATTGAAATTCCGTCCAGTAAAACGGAAGAATTATAAATCTCCAAAATAATAGATAAGAATACGGCAAAAAGAGCCATTGCGACACCCATCAAAGGAGTAGTTCCCCATCCAGGAGCGACTTTACCATATTCCGAATTCAACGGTTTCAATAACCCTCCTAGACCTGTTTGTTTTGGACGTGCTTTTGAACTCTCCTCAACGGTTTGTGTAGCCATAAATCTTATTGTAGTAATTGAGATCTGTTGACTTTGTATGCTATTCTGTTGTAAATAAACGAACGATCTTATCATAGATTCATTATGATCTTGAAATTCTATAATAATGGAAACAGCAACCCTAGTCGCCATCTCTGTATCTGGTTTACTTGTAAGTTTTACTGGGTACGCCTTATATACCGCTTTTGGGCAACCCGCTCAACAACTAAGAGATCCATTCGAGGAACACGGAGACTAGTTGAAGTAATGAGCCTCCCATTTTGGGAGGCTCATTACTTCACTTGAGATTGAGATAAGGAAAAATCATTTCTTAGTTTGAATTTTCGGCGGTTCTCGAAAAAAGATAGCGAAAAAAATTATCCCTAGAGTCGATACTAAGAGGAATGTATAAACCAATGCTTCCATAGGTTCGATCGTAGTTTACAATTATAACTTCCATACCTGCTTATTTTGAATCATCTTCCGGATAAGGAAAAGCAAGAGTCAAAGAAATGGCAATGATTCAAATTAGGATTTCTCTAAAATAAATAAAGAAATTTAAAGAAGCAAAAGATACGCCAGGAATGTTTTATCAGACAGCTTGTTTTCTGGTAGTTGGATCTCCAAGTTTTTGGAATGCACCAAACTCTACTTGAGAATCCAAATCTGGGTCAATACCCGCAAAAACATCTCTAAACAGGGTTCTAGCACCATGCCAAATGTGTCCGAAGAAGAAGAGCAAAGCAAACGACGCATGTCCAAAAGTAAACCAACCTCTTGGACTGCTACGAAAAACACCATCGGATTTCAAAGTAGCACGATCTAATTCAAAAATTTCCCCTAATTGAGCACGTCTAGCATATTTTTTCACAGTAGCGGGGTCGCTGTAACTGACTCCGTTAAGTTCGCCGCCGTAGAACTCAACAGTTACACCGACTTGTTCAACACTGTACTTCGATTCTGCCCTTCTAAAAGGAACGTCGGCTCTCACAATTCCGTCTCCATCTACCAAAACAACTGGAAATGTTTCAAAAAAAGTAGGCATACGACGGACAAAAAGTTCACGCCCTTCTTTATCTCTAAAGACGGGGTGCCCTAACCACCCAACAGCTATTCCATCCCCGCTGTCCATTGAACCCGCTCTGAATAATCCCCCTTTTGCCGGATTATTGCCGATGTAATCATAAAAAGCCAATTTTTCAGGGATTTTAGACCAAGCTTCTGTTAAACTTTGATTTTCGGCTAGCCCAACACTGACTCTTCGATATATTTCTTGCTGGAAGTATCCCTGATCCCATTGATAACGAGTAGGGCCAAATAATTCGATTGGGGTAGTTGCGGAACCATACCACATAGTTCCTGCAACAACAAAAGCAGCAAAAAAGACAGCAGCGATACTACTGGAAAGGACGGTTTCAATATTACCCATACGCAATCCTTTGTATAGACGTTGGGGCGGACGGACACTAAGATGGAATAGGCCCGCTAATATACCCAGCGTCCCTGCTGCAATATGATGCGAGGCTATTCCTCCCGGAACAAAAGGATCAAAACCTTCCACGCCCCAGGCTGGGTTTACAGATTGTACTTTTCCAGTTAGTCCATAAGGATCAGACACCCATATTCCAGGACCATACAAACCGGTTACATGAAAGACGCCAAAACCAAAGCACGCTACTCCTGAAAGAAATAAATGAATTCCAAAGATCTTGGGCAAATCCAAAGAGGGTTTTCCTGTACGTTCATCAGAAAAGATTTCTAGATCCCAATATACCCAATGCCAAATAGCGGCCAGGAAGCACAAGCCCGAAAACAGAATATGTGCCGTAGCGACTCCTTCATAAGTCCAAATACCCGGATTTGTTACAGTTCCTCCTGTAATACTCCAACCGCCCCATGAATTGGTTATTCCTAAACGAGTCATGAAGGGTATAACAAACATACCTTGTCTCCACATTGGATCAAGAACGGGGTCAGAGGGATCAAAAACTGCTAATTCATATAAAGCCATTGAACCGGCCCAACCAGCAACCAGAGCTGTATGCATTATATGGACAGCAAGCAACCGACCAGGATCATTTAATACAACAGTATGAACACGATACCAAGGCAAACCCATGTAAATACCCCTTTCTGAAAGAAAAATAGACACTATGTAACTTTATTGCATTGGAAAAATTGATACTAGGGACCCCCCTTTCTGTGAATTATCGTATTCCTATTTGTTCGATTCTATTGGGAATAATGGAACAATTCTGTTTGTAGGAACAAAGAGAAGCAGATCTATTCTATACCCGATAAGTATCAATATGCAATGGGTGGTTTACCCTATTTTCTAGGAGCAAATGGATCCCTACTTGTTCATCATTCCACGAGTGTATTTGTAATAATTTTGAGTTAGTCATTCCGACTTCCGTTATGAAGTAACTTATCCAATCTATAAGATAAAAAGATAAAATATCAGATGCTAAAGACCACTATTCTATTATGAGGCTAATAAAATAAACCCACTATTACGTTTCCACATCAAAGTAAAATAGAGTACTTCATTTTTTTTTTTATTTAATGCCTATTGGTGTTCCAAAAGTACCTTTTCGAAGTCCTGGAGAGGAAGACGCATCCTGGGTTGACATATAGTGCGACTTGTCAGATATATTGGGTCATATGGTATTTCCCCATTCTCTCCGCCGATCGAGATATTCTCTTATTCGCCCAAGAAAGATTGATTGAATTATCAATAATTTGGAGCGTGAAATGAAATTAGATCCATTTTAGGGGAATCCAGATTAACATTATCAATTAGATAAATTTATGGTTGACTTGGTTGTACCAATCAAATTCTAAAGGCTCTGTTTAGAAAAACCCAACTTAGTAATATACCGATGATTGCGGCTTCTATTTCTAATTATCCTTTTCTTTATTACCATAGTATATATTTTACTAGTTTATTGATTAGTGATACCTCGTTCTAAATTATTTTATTTCTTATAATATACGAAAAAAAAAAAAAAGAATGATCTCTGTTAATCCATTAAATAAAACAGGATAAATTGAATGAGTAGCAACAAAGACGTGGTAATAGCGAATTTGTCCTATATGCGCAAACCAAAATCGGACCTATCTTTTTTTACCTGGAGTAGAGCATAAACCTAAAAAAATTCAATAGGCCCATTCAGGAACAAGAAAATGACATCGTGATGAGGAGTGTATCCCGATGAAACAATAAATCAATGAGAAGTAAATTCAACGGATTTAATGAATCCTTTATATATATATATATATTAGTATTAGAGTGAAAGGTTCACAACCTTTTCTTTCTTAAAAAAGATTGTTATTTTGAAAAAAAAAAGAACAGTAAACGTAATCTATACATTGAGTCTTTTTTTTCACGGTTCTTTTGACCCGTATGCATCAAAAGGTGCGTGTACGGTTCCTAAGGGATATAATTTTATCCTAATCAACCGACTTTATCGAGAAAGATTACTTTTTTTAGGGCAAGAGGTTGATAATGAGGTCTCGAATCAACTTATTGGTCTTCTGGTATATCTCACTATAGAGGACCGTAACAGAGAGCTTTATGTGTTTATAAACTCTCCCGGTGGATGGGTAATACCCGGAATAGCAGTTTATGATACCATACAATTTGTGCCACCAGACGTACATACAATATGCATGGGATTAGCCGCTTCAATGGGATCTTTTGTCCTAGTTGGGGGAGCAATTACCAAACGTCTAGCATTCCCTCACGCTTGGCGCCAATGAGTTTTTTATTTGAGAGAAAAAAGAAGCCTATGCCTTCGCCATATGAAATAAGAATCTTGAGTAATAATAGCATGGCACTTCGAATTCGATATGAGAAAATAATTTTCTCAAAACATTCAATTATGTATCGAAAGAGTAGTATGAAATACTAAGGTATTTCCGATTTTATCTATCGGAATCTCAGTGTCACAAACTTTTTTCACGCCGAAAAAGCTCTTAATAATATAATATTTATGTTATGAACCACTTTTCCATATTTGCTCGGATCAAAAAGAAACTTTGGGATTGCTGAATCACAGACGGACTAAATATAAATTCTAATATAAATATAGAAAGCAACGGAACCATCATAGTATTTAAAACTCCTCCAAAAGGAAGGGTGGTAATTGGATCATTTATCAATCTGGGTCTGATAAATCCTATTTTATTTTCGGTAGGAAATTCCATTCTTGAGCTGTATGCAATACCCAAAAGATGCTTGTACAGTTCTATCTTTTTCTTGTGTTAGTCTCTTTCTCATTCCGCGAGCTAGTAGAACCCCTTTGTATCTTATATCATCAGGGTAATGATACATCAACCTGCGAGTTCTTTTTATGAGTCACAAACGGGAGAATTTATCCTGGAAGCGGAAGAACTACTGAACTTGCGCGAAACCATCACAATGGTTTATGTCCAAAGAACAGGTAAATCTTTTTGGGTTGTATCCGAGGACATGGAAAGGGATGTTTTTATGTCAGCAACAGAAGCCCAAGCTCACGGAATTGTAGATCTTGTAGCAGTTGACTGAAAATATCAAGGATTTCACAAAAATTCTCCATTGGATTGAGATTTTCTTTATCTTCTTACCCCATTTACTATATTACTATTCTATTATTAAATATTAAATTAAACAGAAGAAATTCATAAGCATAAGCATCCGGTTAGGAACGATCTAAACCAGCTCAGTCTGTATATCATTCAGCATGCCAACTATTAAACAACTTATTAGAAACACAAGACAGCCAATCCGAAATGTTACGAAATCCCCCGCCCTTAAGGGGTGTCCTCAGCGCCGAGGAACATGTACTAGGGTGTATGTGCGACTCGTTCAGATCATGGACTGGAACAAAAAGAAAGGAACCAATAACAACCAGTATTAATCTGTATGCATGATCAGTACAAATAAAGAGGATACAAAAATGAATTTTCCATTCACTGGATAAAATATATTATATCCCCGTATTGCGTATGAAATTTATGGTTTCCGTTGGTGCAAATCCAATCACCTTAATTTAAGCTGAGAAGCAATTCCCCATTGGTAACAAAAGGTTATTCATTAAGCGGGGAAATCTTATTTCATTTTTAAAATGAAATATTATGCTTGCAAGAACGGCCTAACAGGATCAGCTACCTAGCTAACCTTCAGAATTAAATACCGTTACTATATAGGTAGATCTCATTGTGAAAGACCTATTACTGGATAATGCATAGGTAGAGCCACACAAAGGTGTGAACTGTACAAGTTACCAATAAAAAGAAGATTCATTAAACGAAGGAAGAAGCTCCGGTGTATAGAGAGGACCTCACCGTTTAAGAAGTCACCATAGAAACGATGGAACCACTCTATTCTTTAATCCATTTCTATTTATCTATTCTATATAGATCTAATCTATGTTATTGATACTAGATATCAATAAAAATTTCTTATTTCTATACAGTTCACTTCAAAATAAGAAAAAATTGTGGTTGGGAAGGTTATAGTAGCAAAAGTCATTGGAATTTTTATTTTATACATCCGAAGAATCCGTTTTGTTATTAATAAATAAAGTAAGGGGAAAAAGAATAACTGAAAGACAGGAACTCAATTAGTTATTCATCAAAGTTTCATTTATTCAATGACTAGAATTAAACGAGGATATATAGCTCGAAGACGTAGAACAAAAATGCGTTTATTTGCATCCAGTTTTCGGGGGGCTCATTCAAGACTTACTCGAACTATTATTCAACAGAAAATACGAGCTTTAATTTCGGCTCATCGCGATAGAAATAAGAAAAAGAGAGACTTTCGTCGTTTGTGGATTACTCGGATAAATGCAGTAATTCGTGAGAAAGGGGTATCCTTAAGTTATAGTAGACTAATAAATGATCTGTACAAAAGTCAATTGCTTCTAAATCGTAAAATACTTGCACAAATAGCTATATTAAATAGGAATTGTCTTTATATGATTTCCAATGAAATCTTGGATCCATTGGAGTAATTTGAGTTGAAGTCCCCGGAGACTGAACTCCGGGAAGGTAGAGTAGAAAATAGTATGATAAAACAGGATAAGATTAAGATAAAGTTGTCAAAATGAACAAAGGAATTCAATAAAAAAAGATTTCTTCTTTCCCGATTCTTTTTTTTTATTCTGACACAAGAATCCAATTTAGATTATCGCAAAAACACCAACCTATTTTTAGTTCTAATTGGAATTTTGATTTGATTCAATTGAAAAGTAAGCTAAGCCTATTTATTTCTGGTTCTAAAACCTATTGTTTGAGCAGTCGACTCAGTTCTTTCAAACTGTTTCTCATTATTAAGAAAGGGTAACGAAGATAAAATACGAGCTTGTTTTATAGCACTAGTAATTAATCGTTGTTGTTTCAAGGTCAATTTATTTACCCGTCTTGATAATATTTTTCCTTGTTCACTAATAAATCGACTAATTAAACTGATGTTTCTATAATCAATTCGATCCCCCGATTGAATCGGGGGCAAACGCCTACGAAAAGATCGCTTAGATTTAAGAAAGGGTCGCTTGGGTTTATCCATGGTTTGTTTATTCCTTCTCCCGAAATCCTATTTTGGTCGGATTAAAAAAAAAAATGAATTCGAATTCAAAATAGAGGGTTTGGTGTCTTTATTAGAATTTATTTTATATATTATAATATGTCATTTTTACCGTTCCTTGGAATAGGGGGTGACAGACGAGTTTTTTATTCTATCTATTTATTTTTTTATCTCCCCATGAATTGTATGTTTGTAACAGCAGGGGCAGAATTTTCTCAATTCCAATCGACTAGGTGTATTGGATCGATTCTTTTGCGTAATATACCGGGAAATGCCTCTTGAGTCTTTATTAACACTGTTTCGAACACAACTGATACATTCCAAAATAATCTTTACTCGTACATCTTTGCTCTTGGCCATGAAACTCCTCTTGTATTTTTGATTGACTCAACTCTTCTCTTTTTTTATCTAAAGAAAAAGGAAAAAATTAGGAAAGATTTCGTTGCAAATCAATAGGTTGTATAATTAATAAATAATACAATTAACTCTATTTCTAGTGGTATTCCATTACATTTAGTTAAGGGTCTTGTATGCCACTTTCACTCTATTATTAAGAGGATTCCAATCTTAAACCCTACTTTGATTTTATCTGCAATTGAATCCACTTTTATTCTTTCTCTTTCATCCCTTTCTTAGAATTATAAAAAGGGAAAAAAGAGAAAAGAAAAAAAGAGGGAGGGTGAGATGTAGTTCAGGAAATTTTAGTGTATCTCTAATCTTAC